TGTATGCTAGCGTGTAACCTAAGGGAACCCTTACTTAATTGTTACTTTACCGCCAGCTTCTTCTAATTGAGTTTTTGCTTCTTCAGCTTCCTCTTTTGAAACACCTTCTTTCACTGCTTTTGGTAGTGATGTTGTGAATTCTTTAGCTTCTTTTAAGCCAAGTTGTGTTAAGTTACGGATAACTTTTAGAACTGCAACACGCTTGTCACCAGCAACATCTTCTAATACAACACTAAATGTTGATTGTTCTTCCGCTGCTTCGGCACCACCACCACCACCAGCTGCGCCGGCACCAGGTGCAGCCACGAACCCACCAACCGGTGCGCTTGCGTCAACACCAAATGTTGATTCGATTTGTGCTACTAATTCTGAAGCTTCAAATAATGTAATTGTTTTTAGTTTTTCAATCAGTTCATCAGTAGTCGCTGACATAGAAATATACTCCATTATGTGATAAACCTAGTCCCACAAAAGGCACTAGGACGTTAAAAAAGCGCCAAGAGCCCGCATAGCGGGCCCTTTTTGGGCGAGATTTTTTAACAAAAGACAACGTTTAGGCTTATTAATACATTCAAATAATACCTTAAGTTACGAAAATGGGCAATCGGATCATTATCGTTTTGAGAATTGTGAGGCTTTTCGGGCTTTTTTCAATCCGTATTTGCGACGCTCTTTAATACGAGCATCACGTGTTAAAAGGCCGCGTGGTTTTAATACCGAACGGCTTGCAGGGTTAATCGCATTCAATGCACGGGCAATCCCTAAACGAATTGCAAAGGCTTGCCCGACGATGCCACCGCCTTCCACTTTGACGTTAATATCAAAGGATTCGTTCGAAGCAACTACATCTAATGGCGATTGTACCGCATTTAATAAAAATGCATCATTACGTAAATATTCGGCAGCGGGTTGCGTGTTGATGATAAAGTCGCCACGACCCGATGTCAGAGTAATTTGTGCGACAGCGCACTTACGACGTCCTGTTGCACGGACGGATTTAGATACAGACACAAAAACTTCTCCTAAGTAAGTATAGAATTAAGTATTACGGGCGGAACCCGAACGACCCGGGCCTGCGGAACTTGGGCCTGCGGAACTTAGACTTTTTGGGTTCCTTTGGTAGTACGAGTTTCTTCTGTTTGGTTTTGAATTGAACCCCGAACGCGCGTAAATAGCATAGCATTTGAAACAACGACTCTGGGGTCATTCCGGAAACTTCCAATAACGCATCATAGGAGTAATTTAATAAATCCCCTAATAAATGGATATTACGCGATTTAAACGCACGTAATGCCGCTGGCGTCATCGGTAAAATACCGATATCAGTCTCTAAAAACCGATTCTCACCATATGCTGCTTGTAATGTATGTGGGAGTTCTTTCTGGGTTTCGTCGTCGATGAGATATGTGTGAATTGGTCGTTCCGCGAAGATTTTCGGGTTACGGCTAATTCGAAATAAACTAAAGGTAAGAATAAGCTGTCGAGCAGCCTGGTCCATCGCTTCGCGGGGCGTGATAGTCCCGTTTGTCCAAATTTCAAAAATAACACGTTCACTCACATCACGACTTGGGATATGTAACGGAAACCGAAGAACATCTTCGTCACTGTGGATTAAAAAATTAACACGACGGACCGGCATAAATACGGCATCCACAAGAAAGGACTTACGGGTTGCCGTTTTTCGGCGGGTCACGCCAGGTTTATCATAGGTATTTAAACTCCCGCGTGAGTGTACCACGTAATTTTTACCAGCGGAAATTCCCACTTTTAAATTCACATAACCGTTGGCAGCAACGGTCGCCAAAATTTCATCCGGATTTACGCACTGTAAACCTGGTGGAAGTCGAAGATCATGTCCAGTAATTTCACCTGGGCCTCGGACAGAAATGTAACCAATACCACGCTTTCGTCGTGGGTCGGTCGACGTAAACACTAATTTTTTTAAGTTGAGTGTTAAATCAATAACCGTTTCGCGTGCGCCAGGAATAACTGAATACTCATGCTCGACACCAACAATTTCCACCGAGGTGATTGCAAGTCCAGAAAGTTCCGATAACAGGCTTCGGCGTAATGCTGTTGCGATAGTTGCCCCTAGTCCGCGAGGTAGTGGTCCAAATAAATAACGTCCGTATAAGACGTCATTGGACTCAACTCTCGACTCCATACACGAGATAAGAAACTTTTTCATGTGACAAGAGTTTACAAAAGAATCAGCAATTAAATTCGACGTTTTGCTGGTGGGCGACATCCATTATGTGGTAATGGGGTAATATCACGAATTAGGGTGACGCGAAGACCAGCATCTTGTAGACCACGAATTGCCGTTTCACGACCTAAACCTGGTCCTTGAACAAGCACTTTTACTTGTTGCATCCCTTGCATCATTGATTGTTTCGCCGCGGCCGTTGCAGTTGCTTTTGCGGCAAAGGGCGTTGATTTTCGTGAACCCTTAAAACCACAAACACCGGCAGACGCCCAGCATAAAACATCACCTTGTGGGTTTGTAATTGTAACAATGGTATTATTCATACCAGCTTGAATATACGCAAACCCTTCAAAAACTTTACGTTTTTGTTTTTTTGAAGATGTAGAAGAAGTTGATTTAGCCATATAGAATCACTAAAAGAATACCCGAATAAACGGGTTAGGTTTGACTATCTGACCGAGCGCATGGTCGGTTAGATTGAGACGTTTATCCTTGACGTTGCTTGTGTTTTGGGTTTGAACAAATCACAAGAACTTTTCGACGTCGGCGGATTAAACGACAATTAATACACATTTTTTTAACTGAAGGACGTACTTTCATATTACTACGGAAAAACGCGTGAAACTGAACACGTGGCAAGACCTATTCAGTTGACGAGGGGGGTGATGTTCGACGTAATCGATAAACAATTCGACCACGCGTAAGATCATAAGGACTTAATTCAACCAAAACTCGATCTCCGAGCACAATACGAATGGAGTTTCGTCGGATTTTGCCCGATAAATGTGCTAAGATCACAAAACCATTTTCCAATTTTACACGAAAGAACCCATTTGAAAGACATTGGGTTACTTGTCCTTCCATGTCGATATGGTCTTCTCTTTTTTGGTTTGACATGTAGACTCTCCTGTCGGATAATCTGTTTTGTTCTGTCGACCTCAGAATAGGGTTGCACGCCTTTCTTGGTAGATCAATCGTTGGAAAACGTGTTGTACTAAGCAACCTCCTGAACTCATGAAATAAACAAAATCACAGATGGTATATTGAATATTTGTTACCAAATTGAGCACAGAATTTCTCCACCAATGCGGCGAAATCGTGCTTCACGATCCGTCATGAGACCTTTTGACGTTGATAAAATCATAATCCCCATACCACCTAAGACTTTAGGGATTTCTTTTGAATTCGTATAAATACGAAGTCCGGGGCTACTGATACGTCGTAGGTTCGTAATGCACGGTTTGCGGTTGGCACCAGAATATTTTAACTGAACATTTAAGAAAGGTTGTTCCTGGTCATTTGACGTTTCACGGTGAAATGACGAGATAAAACCCTCTTTTTCTAAAATTTGACATAATTGTTGACTCATCTTCGTTAAGGGGATGCGTACAGTTGTACTGCGAACCATCCCGGCATTCCGAATACGCGTCAACACATCACTAATAGTATCATTAAACATGTTACACTTCGTTCCTCTTCATTGTGTCATAGCATGTATGCAACAGCTACGAGCGGTGTGTTCATACTATGGAAAGGGTTTACGCTTGTTTAAAAGGCATGCCGAATTTTTGGAGTAAAGCAAGACCTTCCACATCGTTGTCTGATGTCGTAACAATTGAAATATCCATTCCTCGGATTTGTTGAATTTTATCAAAATCGATTTCTGGAAACATTAATTGTTCATTTAAACCGAAATTGTAATTTCCACGACCATCAAAACTTTGCGGGGAAATGCCCTGAAAATCCTTGATTCGTGGAAGTGCTAAATTAATGAGACGATCTAAAAAGCTATACATACGGTCCCCGCGTAGGGTTACTGAAACACCCACGGGTGCTTTTTCGCGTAATTTAAATCCCGCAATTGCATTTTTTGATCGCGTAACGACACCTTTTTGGCCAGCAATCAGGCCTAATTCTTGCAATCCCAGCTCTAAAAGATTGGTGTTTTGTGACGCATCGCCTAAACCACGATTAATCACAATCTTAGTGATGCGTGGGACCTGCAAACGATTTTTATATTGAAATTGCTCCATAAGACTTGGAACAATTTTTTCGTTATACATTTGTTTTAATCGTTGTTTCATAAAAAAAATGAACCTCCCAAGAGGACCGATTGTAAAAATCGAGTACTAGACAACTTCTGGAGCTAATGAAATAATTTTCGTAAATTGACGATCACGTAATTCGCGGGCAACCGGCCCAAAAACGCGTGTTCCACGTGGATTCCCGTCTTTGTTAACAATTACTGCTGCGTTGTCGTCAAAACGAATACTCATCCCGTTTGCTCGACGAACGCCTTTACATGTGCGAACAATAACTGCGCGAACAATCTCAGATTTTTTTAATTGCATATTTGGAAGCGCGTCCTTCACAACTGCGATGATGACATCACCGATTGTGCCGACTTGTTTTTCATTTCGCCCTAAAACCCTAATACACATTAATTGACGTGCACCGCTGTTATCAGCAACCGTCAAATAAGTTTGAGGTTGAATCATACGTATTTCTTGGATAATTTAATTTGTTGTCACATTAATAGATCTTAATGTGTTTATGCTGGTTGTTTTGGCGTTGATGGGCGCACCAGGAATTGTGTTTTTACCGGCATTTTATATGAAGCAATTCGCATTGCTGCGCGAGCTACGGGTTCCGAAACTCCTTTCATTTCGTATAAAATTTTGCCCGGTTTAATCACGGCTACCCAGTAATCTGGAATACCTTTACCTGAACCCATACGTGTATCCGCCGGACGTTTTGTAATCGCTTTATCTGGGAAAATACGAATCCATAACTTCCCACCACGACGCGCGTAACGCGTCATTGCACGACGACCTGCTTCAATTTGACGCGCCGTTAACCAGCATGGTTCTAATGCCTGTAAGGCAAAATCACCAAACGCAATCGTGTTACCTCGCGTTGCTTTTCCTTTCATACGACCTCGATGTGGTCGACGATATTTTGTACGTTTTGGACTTAACATTTCACTCTCCTCAATTATGAATGAACAGAAAGCTCATTTGTCATACCTTTATAGAGCCAAATTTTGATTCCTAACAGCCCATAAATCGTTTTCGCTGTACGAGCTCGATAATCAATTTTTGCTTGCAGTGTATGTAACGGAACTCGCCCTTTACGAATCCACTCAGTACGAGCAATTTCCGCTCCGTTTAAACGACCAGATACTTGAATTTTAATTCCTGGAATTTTTTCGCGTTCTGCTCGTTGTAAAACTGTTTTCATTGCGCGGCGGAATGGAATACGCTTTTCCAGTTGTTCCGCTAAATCATTTGCGAGTAACGCAGCCGATGTGTTTGGCGTTTCAATTTTGGCAACATGGAGCGTTAAATGTAATTCAGATGTTTCAGCCAGTTGACGCGCAGACCATTTTTTCTTTCGAAATTGAACAATCTCGTGTACTAAGCGTTGACGTGTCGTTTCAAGGTCTTGGCCTCGTGAGCCGGCTAAGACGTTTGGACGCGCCACCTCTAGATACACACGCATGTGATCAACGTAGCGTTCAATCTTGATTGTAACAATTCCAGCAGCCGCATATTTTTCGTGGCAGTAGGAACGAATCAATCTATCTTCCAACATTAAAATGGGATACATTGATTTCTTAGCAAACCAATGAGACTGGTGCTCCTGCGTAATTCCTAACCGAAATCCTAATGGATGTACTTTCTGTCCCATATAAAATAAACAATTTAAAAATGTAGTGAGTTAACCAGAGAGGAATACTCGATTGTGGCATTATTTCAGAGGAAACCGATATTACCGGCGTTTCGCTTTTTTATCTTTTTTCACGTGTCCTCGAAATGTTCGTGTTGGTGAAAATTCACCAAGTTTGTGGCCAATCATATATTCTGTTACAAACACTGGAATATGCTCACGCCCATTATGCACCGCAATTGTATGACCTAACATTGGTGGGATAATGGTTGATGAGCGTGACCATGTTACAACGACACGCTTCTCTCCTTGGTTATTTAACTGTTCAATTTTTTGCAATAAGTGAGCCGCAACATACGGTCCTTTTTTTAGTGAACGTGACATTTTGGTATTCTCCTTTCCAAAAATAGATAACCAATATATAAATTTTATTTACGACGACGCACGATAAGCTTTGAGCTCATTTTATTTTTATTGCGTGTACGCTCACCAAGTGCTGGTCGTCCCCAAGGCGAAACAGGTCGGGCACGTCCAATTGGTGCTTTACCCTCACCACCACCATGTGGGTGATCGCACGGGTTCATCACGGAACCACGCACATGCGGTCGACGTCCTAACCAACGACTACGTCCGGCTTTTCCTTTAGTTAAATTAATAGCATCTACGTTACCAACTTGACCAACCGTAGCCCAACATGTTTGTAACACCAGTCGAACTTCACCAGAAGGTAAACGAATTGTCGCGTAGGCGCCTTCTTTGGCAACTAGCTGTGCAGTTGTTCCGGCAGCACGTACAAACTGACCTCCAACCCCTGGTGTGACTTCGAGATTATGGATTTCTGCACCAAGCGGCATGTTTCGAAGCGGTAAGGAGTTACCAATTGAAACGGGTGCTTGTACATCAGCGACCACTGTCTGGCCAAGTTGTAAACCACGTGGATACAGCATATATCGCTTTTCACCATCTTGATAGTACACGAGGGCAAGTCGTGCATTACGGTTTGGATCGTATTCAACTGCGACAACTTTTCCTGGTACGCCTAATTTACTTCGTTTAAAATCAATTAAACGGTATAAACGTTTATGTCCACCACCGCGATGGCGACTTGTAATAATCCCACGGTTATTACGGCCGACTGACCGTTGTCGTGAAACGCGTAATGATTTTTCGGGTTTGCTACGTGTTACTTCTTTAAAATCTGACACAGAGCAATTACGTGTCCCCGGCGTTGATGCACGAAAAAAACGAATTCCCATATAAAATAGTTAATTGAAAAGGTAGTGTGAAATTTCCTGATATTACAGTGTACGCATTATATTACGCAGCATCTGACGAGCCCGGTAATAACTGAATTGTTTCGCCTGCTTTAACAGTAATAATCACACGTTTATATGAACTTTTGAAGCCTTGTCGCATACCGACGCGACGTTTTTTACGTGGCGGACGATGTGTGTTGACTGCAACAACAGAAACATTAAATGCTTCTTTAATGACTTCTTTAATTTGAGTTTTTGTTAATCGACTATCCATATCAAAGGTATATTGATTGGCGTCCATAAGTCGAACTGATTTCTCTGTTAAGATTGGATACTTGACAACATCAATCATCATATAGTGTGACCTCAGTCGATGAATTTAAATTAAAATTTAAAGGCAAACAAAATACACTGAACGTCATTGTATTTTAGACTTTGCCATCAAAAGTGTGACATGTCCGAGCCCTTCGTTGTAGTGCTATATTCGCGGTAACTGTATATTTTTTAACGCGAAATACTCAGTCATATTCATCACGGTGCGGGCACTGGGTATTGAAAACTCCCCAAGTAGGGCTTGAACCTACGACATTCTGATTAACAGTCAGACGCTCTACCAACTGAGCTATTGGAGATATTTACTACTCTTTAATAGAGTATCAGGCCTGGCACACAAATGCAAGGCTCATCGATGGGGAACGTACGTTCTCGGGAATCGCCGTGAAGGGATCCCGTGAACGCACCCGCGAGGCCTTACTCAATCATATTGTGGTAAATCACTACTGTTGAAGGGGAAATCTTGTTCAAGTAACGGAAAATCCAGTATTTAAACATGGTATTCAATAAAACTGGGCATGTCGAGACGAAAAGCAACATAAGATCGTTTTGTGGCGCAAACCCAAATCGTTCAAGCAACACTTCACCGAGACATTGCCATCCAATTGACGAGTGGAATCCGACAATCCCGTCGGTAACTAAAATAAGTAGAAATGACTTGGTCGTGTCACTTAACGAATATAGAGATTCGGCAACAAACGACTGCAGAATGAGGCGTTGACGCTTGAGCACTTCACAGAGACCCAAAAAGATCCCAATACCACAGGTATCACCAATCGCATTGGTAATTGCAGAAATCGTAAAATCCGTCGATTGTGTCACCACAATTTCCATATCATGCTTGGATTCATTTTGCCAGACGTCACGGGTCGTCGGCTCGGACGCGCCCGATGTTTCGGGGTCTAACAAATGATCAAAGAAGCGTCGATTTTGGTATTCTTGAAGTTGAACATACGCACGATGTTTTTGATAGGGGTTTAAAAACAGTGGATGTTCCTGCTGCGTCCATACATTCTGTACAAGAGGCTGAATGCAAAAACTTTTGAGTAGCCACGTTGAGAAGTATGGAATAAAAATTAATGACACAAGACACTGAATCGAAACGATGGCTTGAGTGCGAGATCGTCGAAACTCGTCCAGTAAGATTTCACGCGCTTGTTGTTGTCGCGTCGGCCATGATTGCAAGAAGAATCGGTAGACCGTACGGCTAATGGAACGTGGAATTAATCCCGTCGGTTCAAATACCTTTTTTTGCATAAGTCGATGTTTGAGGTTGCGTGGTTCATCGCCTCACGGCGAATGGCTGTATATCTCTAGTATACCACAGGAATCCGTATCATGTTAGGTGGTACACGCGGCGTCTGACGGATACGTCGGGATATATTTTGGTGTATTAGACATAAGATCTGTTGGGAGTGACCCCCTTGACAAGACCCCAGGGACATACAGTATACTATACATATGGAACGAAGGGGTTATAGCTCAGTTGGTTAGAGTACCGCCCTGTCACGGCGGTTGTCGCGGGTTCGAGTCCCGTTAACCTCGTAGAAATACATATATAAAGACATAGCAATCCGCATACTACGCCCGACAAAACGTGACCGGCGTAGTATTGGCATTTACACCATTCTTACACGTTACTGGTCGTTAGGATTACGTGCTGGGTCGTTTGATAAAAACCCGAAGATAAATAACGACACGAAGAATGTAATAACAGTATATACAAAGATTTTTAAAGTAACCATAAAGGTGTATTTTGTTAAGTTGTATTAATGATCGAAATAGGCTACGCTTCAGTTTCTAGTGTAACATAAAAATTGGAAAGTAAAAACCTCTAAAAGATTTCCCTTTTAGAGGCAGGTATGGTCCACTACAGCCGGGCCAACACGTCTTTCATCTTCTAGCTTAGGGGAACATACGAACGGGTATGCCCAACATCTTACTTATGCTGTAAACCAACCATACGAATGTAATCCCGAGCCGAGAATATTTACGCCCAAATAACAAATCCATACAGTTACAAACCCACATGCTGCAATCGCGGCGGGTTTCGTTCCAGTCCAGCCACGCGTTAATCGGGTGTGCAGATAAATTGCAAACACAAGCCAGGTGATGAGTGCCCACGTCTCTTTGGGATCCCAACTCCAATAGGAGCCCCACGCTTCATTGGCCCAAACTGCCCCCGAGAGAATACCCATGGTCAAAAGTGGAAAACCGAGACCTAAAATACGATAACTGTAGTTATCGATCGTTTCACCCAATGGGGATAATTTGAAAAGCGGCCCCTCCGAGGTGAGAGATGGGGTTTCTGCGGGGACCCCGGTTTGAAATTTGACCGTGCGTGGTAAAAGTAAAAAGATTAAAGAAAAGAGTGAACCAAATAAAAGCGCAGCATAGCTCAAAATCATAATACTGACATGCATCATGAGCCAATTTGACTGGAGCGCCGGCACCAGGGCCGAGGCCTGTTGCATTTCTTTTGGCAAACTAAACGCAGCAAATGTATATGTTAAGAGTGTCGTTGGCGCGGTAATTGAGGCCAAAAACGGCAGTGACGTCACCGTTGTACAGAGCAAATGAATACTGGTGAATGCCCACGAAAGAAAAATTAAGGATTCATATAAATTACTTAATGGGAAATGGCCCGAGTTTAGCCAACGTAACATTAACAACAATGCCAACGACAGGTTTGCGAGAAACATACCCCACGTACTCACACGGGTAAATGCGCGTAATCCCGGAAAAAATGGGTGCACCCACGACCATAACATTAAGCTAAATAAGACAACGAAAGAAAAATTCCCAACTACAATTTCATTCATACTAAGCTAGAAAGTAAGGACTATACAAGAAGATGTTATCTCTACTATACCAAAAGAATAACGTATTTTTTTTATTTTAAATAGAATGTGCGCATAATACAACCGTTTGGTCAGTGTTCTTGCGTGTGTTACAGTATCTAACACGCAGGTATAAAAAAAACACCTGAATCCATATTTTTACTACCAACCGAAACTATGAAATTAGCTGTCTATGGAAAAGGGGGTATCGGAAAATCAACGACAAGTTGTAATATTTCGATCGCCCTCGCTCGACGGGGTAAACGCGTTTTACAAATTGGTTGTGACCCCAAACATGATAGTACATTTACCTTAACAGGATTCTTGATTCCCACAATTATTGATACCCTTCAGGCGAAGGATTATCACTACGAGGATGTATGGCCTGAAGATGTTATCTACCAGGGATACGGTGGCGTCGACTGTGTTGAAGCCGGTGGTCCGCCAGCTGGGGCGGGGTGTGGTGGATACGTGGTTGGTGAAACCGTAAAATTACTTAAAGAGTTAAATGCCTTCTACGAATACGATGTTATTTTATTTGACGTCTTGGGCGACGTGGTCTGCGGAGGCTTTGCCGCACCCCTAAACTATGCGGATTACTGTTTAATTGTCACCGATAATGGGTTTGATGCCCTGTTTGCAGCAAACCGGATCGTTGCATCGGTCCGTGAAAAGGCACGGACACACCCCCTCCGACTCGCGGGCCTAATCGGCAACCGAACGGCAAAGCGGGACTTGATCGACCTGTATGTTGAAAACTGCCCAATGCCCGTGTTAGAGGTTCTCCCCTTAATTGAAGATGTTCGCGTGTCGCGTGTCAAAGGTAAAACCCTATTTGAGATGGCAGAACACGATGAAAGTTTATACTATGTCTGTGATTTTTATCTGAACATCGCTGATCAGTTGTTAGCGCAGCCAGAAGGCGTTGTGGCAGAAGAATTACCAGATCGAGATCTCTTCCGACTACTCTCTGACTTTTACCTCCAACCAAATACCAATGACACGAATCTCAAAGATACGTTAGATTTTATGCTCGTGTAACGGGGAGCGTTTGTTATGAGTACATTAAGCACAGAAAAATTAGTTTTTGAGTGTGAAACCGGAAATTATCATACTTTTTGTCCGATTAGCTGTGTCGCCTGGTTGTATCAAAAAATTGAAGATAGCTTTTTCTTAGTTATTGGCACCAAAACATGCGGCTATTTCCTCCAAAATGCATTGGGTGTCATGATTTTTGCGGAACCACGCTACGCAATGGCTGAATTAGAGGAAGGCGATATCGCCGCCCAATTAAATGATTATAAAGAATTAAAACGACTGTGTCTTCAAATCAAACAAGATCGAAATCCCAGCGTGATCTTCTGGATTGGGACATGCACGACAGAAATTATTAAAATGGATCTTGAAGGCATTGCGCCTGGACTAGAGAAAGAAATCGGAATTCCCATTGTCGTGGCGCGTGCCAACGGGCTCGATTATGCATTTACACAAGGTGAAGACACGGTCTTAGCTGCCATGGTGCAGCGCTGCCCAAGTTCCGACACGCAACCGCCACGTCGAGTGGACAAAGCACAAGAAACGTTCGTTGAAAATCTCTTCAAGTGGTCGCGTCAGTTAACGAAACCAACACCCACGGTATCCAAACAACACCCACCCTTAGTTCTCTTCGGGTCCTTACCTGGGCCGGTTGTGACCCAATTAACCCGGGAGTTACAAAAACAAGGTATTCACGTGGCCGGCTGGCTCCCTGCGCAACGCTATAGCGAATTACCCAAGCTCGGCAAGGACGTCTATGTGTGCGGGGTCAATCCATATCTAAGCCGTACCGCGACAACATTGATCCGTCGACATAAATGTACCTTAATCAGTGCCCCATTTCCCATCGGCCCGGATGGGACACGTGCCTGGGTTGAGAAAATTTGTAAGGTCTTTGATATCACACCGATTGGGTTAGAAGAGCGCGAAGCTTCAATTTGGGCGGGTCTCGAAGATTATCTCGAATTAGTTCGCGGTAAATCCGTCTTTTTTATGGGCGACAACTTGCTGGAAATTTCCTTAGCACGTTTTTTAATCCGGTGCGGTATGATTGTTTATGAAGTGGGTATCCCCTATATGGACAGAAGGTTTCAGTGCGAGGAGCTGGCCTTATTGGAACAAACATGTCGTGACATGGACGTGCCGATGCCGCGTATTGTGGAAAAACCAGATAATTATCACCAAGTGCAGCGGATTCGTGAGTTTCAACCTGACTTAGCCATTACCGGTATGGCCCACGCCAACCCTTTAGAGGCCCGTGGTATCAACACCAAATGGTCCGTTGAATTCACGTTTGCACAAATTCACGGCTTTACAAATGCGCGCGATATTCTCGAGCTTGTAACTCGACCATTGCGCCGTAACCATTCATTACGTGACCTGGGGTGGACATATCTTGTAAAAAACAATGAGGGCGTGACTTCAAACCTAGACAACGTATAGAGAAACCGACCGGCCTCATAAGTTATGAGGTTCGGACGGTCCTCGTTCGAGAACGAATAGAAGTAAATTGGGTCTATAAGACAAAGTTGGAGGCGTCGCGTGGGACGGGACGACCGAAGTCGTCACCGATGTCCACATCGACAAGAAATTAACCTTGAACTGAAGGTGCTTCAACAGCAGCTAAGTCAAGAGGAAAGTTGTGAGCGTTACGCTCGTGCATTACTTCCATACCTAAGTTAGCACGGTTGATGATGTCACCCCAAGTGTTGATTACACGACCTTGAGAGTCAACAACTGATTGGTTGAAGTTGAAACCGTTAAGGTTGAACGCCATAGTTGAGATACCAAGCGCAGTGAACCAGATACCAACAACTGGCCATGCAGCTAGGAAGAAGTGAAGCGAACGTGAGTTGTTGAAAGACGCGTATTGGAAGATTAAACGACCAAAGTAACCGTGAGCAGCTACGATGTTGTAAGTTTCTTCTTCTTGACCGAACTTGTAACCAGCGTTAGCAGATTCGTTCTCAGTAGTTTCACGGATTAGAGATGAAGTTACTAATGAACCGTGCATAGCAGAGAATAATGAACCACCAAATACACCAGCAACACCTAACATGTGGAATGGGTGCATTAAGATGTTGTGCTCAGCTTGGAATACGATCATGAAGTTGAAAGTACCTGAAATACCTAGAGGCATACCGTCAGAGAAAGAACCTTGACCGATTGGGTAGATGATGAATACTGCAGTTGCAGCAGCTACAGGAGCTGAGTAAGCTACAGCGATCCATGGACGCATACCTAAACGGAAAGAAAGTTCCCACTCACGACCCATGTAACAGCAGATACCTAAGAAGAAGTGACATACGATTAGTTGGTAAGGACCACCGTTGTATAACCACTCGTCTAAAGATGCAGCTTCCCAAATTGGGTATAAGTGTAAACCGATAGCGTTAGATGTTGGAACAACAGCACCAGAAATGATGTTGTTACCGTATAAAAGAGAACCTGAAACTGGTTCACGGATACCGTCGATATCAACTGGAGGTGCAGCGATAAATGCGATGATGAAAACTGAAGCAGCAGTTAAAAGTGTAGGGATCATTAATACACCAAACCAACCGATGTAGATACGGTTTTCAGTGCTAGTAACCCACTCACAAAAACGTGCCCATAATGTTGCACGTTCGCGACGTTCTAAAATTGCAGTCATAGGAAAATATAAAATCAAAAAACAAAATGCCTGGCGAGCGTCTAAAAACGCAAGCCGCGGTTCCACAAGCTATGCGGGTACACATGCGCCTGCTATCCAGTACTATACACCAAAAAAATATAAAATACGAATTATTTGTGCATAATAGGTTAGTTTAAAAAAGTATTTTCGTCAAAATAAAACAAAAATATGCTTGAATTTATACGGAAGTATCGATTACACTATAAGCATCTGAGATCTTTCTTTTCACACAAAAGAGAAGATACTGATGCTCGCCTCGAGTTACCAGATTTTCGCATAAACTTCGGAGATATCATAATGGAAGTTAATATTCTTGGTTTAATGGCTACGGCTTTATTTATTATTATTCCAACAGCATTTTTACTCATCCTATACGTAAAAACTGCAGGTCAGGAAGCATAACTCAACAACACATGAGAGATTGGGTCTACATTACCTGTGAATAGTTTGTAATACGTCTTACAGGCTATTCACACACAATCCTTCCACATCGACGGCGTCGAAAGGATAACGCTCATAGAACGAGGTTATCGTCATCTTCGGAGTGAGGGGGATTCGAACCCCCGGTACAGTCTCCCATACACTCGATTAGCAATCGAGCTCCTTCGGCCACTCAGACATCACTCCCCATACCCACGCGCCATACCCAAGACTTGCAAAATGCACCGCAGAGGACATATACTTCTCTCGGATCCCTATGCAGTACGCACATGCCGGGCTCATCGTCTAACGGATAGGACAGGGACCTTCTAAGTCTCTAATGTAGGTTCGATTCCTACTGAGCTCAAAAAAAAAAACTTGATCGTCATATAAACAGAATACACGATTTACTTGTATTATGCCAGTATCTGGGGGTACTCGTCTGCGTACCCCCAAGCACATGGGCTGCCTCATTAGAAGATTGGTTTAATTTCGTCTAATAAAACAGAACTGTTGTAGATTTCAAGAATAATTACTAGAAAGACTGCAAATAACGCCATGAACACACCCATGATTACTGTTGTACCCCAACCTGGAGCTACTTTACCGTATTCTGAGTTTAATGGTTTTAATAAAGTTCCTAATGCGGTAACTTTACTAGTGTCTGTTGTTTGTTTGCCTTTCGCAGTTGATCCTGTTGCCATAAAATCTTAAAAAGAATTGATATGTTTTACTTTCTGTCAAAATGTAAACCTTGATGAAAACTTAGAGATAGTTTTCACACACAGTTTTTTATTTTTCTCTATTAATAGGGTACTATAATAACAAAACAAAAAACAACCCGTATACTTAAAACGTCCGACCTTATGGAAAGTCCAGCTTTTTTTTACACAATTTTCTTATGGTGTTTACTGCTTAGTATCACCGGCTATTCAATTTACGTGGGCTTTGGCCCACCATCAAAGGACTTACGTGATCCATTTGAAGAGCACGAAGACTAGGGTGTTTGCCCAATCAATCACCAGGGACACATCTGCACATTGTCTATGACATTGGCATGTCCCGCAGACCACGAACCTGGAAGAGGAGATCACTAAATCCTCTTCCAAACGCCGTGAGTTCCTGTCAAATAAAACCTTGAATTGTGTCAAGCGTGTTATCTATTTAATAATACGTGGTGGTTCACGGAAGAAAATCGAGAAAAAGATAATCCCCAGCGTACCTACTAATAAAAAAGTATAAACTAATGCTTCCATAACAAAATGTATGTGAAAAGAGAATTTGTTTTCATAGACCCGGTGCGAGGGTCGGTGCGATGCGCAGCATGCGCAGAGACCTGCCCCGACAGCGACCCACACCCGCACATCTACGAAAAAATAACATTATACTGACGCTTTACGAGTCGTAGGGTCACCAAGTTTCTGGAACGCACCAAATTCAACTTGTTCGTCAAGGTCACTGTCGATACCAGCAAATACATCACGGAAGATTGTACGAGCACCGTGCCAGATATGACCGAAGAAGAATAATAAAGCAAAGCATAAATGTCCGAATGTAAACCAGCCACGTGGACTTGTACGGAATACACCATCAGACTGTAAAGTTGCACGGTCAAACTCAAAAACTTCTCCAAGTTGAGCACGACGCGCGTATTTCTTAACAGTTGCCGGATCAGTAAATGTCACACCATCTAATTCACCACCGTAGAATGTTACAGATACACCCACTTGTTCAATACTGTATTTTGATTCCGCACGACGGAATGGTACGTCAGCACGAACAACACCATCTTTATCTAAAAGGATAACTGGGAATGTTTCAAAGAATGTTGGCATACGACGTACGAATAATTCGTTACCATCTTTATCTTTGAATACAGCGTGACCTAACCAACCAACAGCAATACCATCACCACTGTTCATCGCACCAGCACGGAATAAACCACCCTTAGCCGGGTTGTTTCCGATGTAGTCGTAGAACGCTAATTTTTCAGGAATTGCAGCCCACGCTTGTGATACTGATTTTCCTTCTGATAAGCTTGTTTGAACTCGGCTTTCGATTTCTTGTTGGAAGTATCCAAGATCCCATTGGTAACGAGTTGGACCGTATAATTCAATTGGCGTCGCTGCTGAACCGTACCACATTGTACCTGATACAACAAACGCTGCCCAGAATACAGCGGCAATACTACTTGAGAGTACTGTTTCAATGTTCCCCATACGTAAACCGTTGTATAAACGTTGTGACGGACGAACACATAAGTGGAATAAACCAGCTAATACACCAAGAATACCAGCGGCCATGTGGTGACTTGCGATACCACCTGGGTTGTACGGGTCAAATCCATCGGCACCCCATGCTGGTGTCACCGGCTGTACTGATCCTGTAATACCGTATGGATCAGATACCCAAATACCAGGACCAAAAAGTCCAGTTACGTGGAAGGCACCAAAACCAAAACACGCTAACCCTGATAAGAATAAGTGAATACCGAAAATTTTCGGTAAGTCTAATGCAGGGTCACCTGTACGAGGATCACGGAATAATTCTAAATCCCAGTATACCCAGTGCCAGATTGAGGCCATGAATAATAAACCCGATAATACGATGTGTGCTGTTGCAACACCTTCGTATGACCAAATACCAGGGTTTGTTGCTGTTTCACCACTAATTGTCCAACCACCCCACGATTGTGAGATACCTAAACGTGTCATGAAAGGAAGAACAAACATCCCTTGACGCCACATAGGGTTTAAAACTGGATCAGATGGGTCAAAAACAGCAAGCTCATAAAACGCCATTGAACCGGCCCATCCCGAAACAAGAGCAGTATGCATTAAATGCACCGCGATTAAACGACCTGGGTCATTTAATACAACTGTGTGTACACGATACCAAGGTAATCCCATAGATATGTTTAAAATTGTAGATATTTTTTTACTTTCTTACTTTTGCTAGTGATTTTAAATCAAGTATACCATATTTTATGGAAATCTAATAGTTATGTTGATTAAAACCGGGTGGGGTGGCGGGGCGCACTAGCCCCAAGCACCCTACCCTAAAAAGGCATCTTGCACTTTTTTGAAAAAACTTTTCCGTGGCGATGACAGATCCAAGAAATAATCTTGTTTTCCAATCAGACGACGGGCCGCGTTTTCAAAAGCGATACCTGAGAGTGTCAATTTCTTCTTTAAAACCAGCGGCTCCCCTCTGTTGGTTGAGATGATAACTTGAGTATCTTCAGGAATCGCTCCCAGAAGTGGAATGCCTAACATTTCTTGAACATCACGTACCGACATCATGTCATTGGTTTGGACCATATCCGCGCGGACACGATTTACTAAGAGTTTAACCTGAAAAATACCCTTTGCTTCTAATAACCCCGCAACACGATCCGCATCACGAATAGCCGTAATTTCGGGTGTTGTGACCAAGATCGCTTCTTGGGCCGGGCCAATGGCATGAATGAAACCCACGTCAATCCCAGCGGGGCAGTCAATCAAGATAAAGTGGTACCCTGACTCCGCAATGGATTGAACCAATTGTTCCATGTGTTTTTGCGTGACGTTATACTTTTGGCGATTTTTAGAAATGGATAAAAGCGCTAAATTTTTCCAACGTTTATCCTTAATTAACGCCTGATCCAAACGACACTGACCCTCAATAACATCCATTGCCGTGTATAAAATACGGTTTTCGAGTCCCAACAGGAGATCTAAATTCCGTAGCCCAATGTCTGAGTCAATGAGGGCAACCCGATACCCAAGCCGGGCAATGGACATCCCAATATTGGCAGCGGTGGTTGTTTTCCCAACACCACCCTTTCCAGACGTGATAACAATAGTTCTCGGCGTAATAGGCTCACCCGAATCCACGCGAAGTGTTTCCGCCGACGCGCGACATCGTGTGGGGCGTAACGGTTCTGTGGGAGAAAACCCACGAGATGCTTTAATAACCATAGTTGTTCAAGCGAACAAGAGCGTGCGTCCAGGCAAAACAAACCCGTACAACACACAAGTACGCACACAGGTCGCGCGCACTTTCACACAACAGCATACACATAGGTAAATCTTCGGGCCAGGAGGGACTTGAACCCCCGACTCCGTGGTTCGTAGCCACGTGCTCTATCCAACTGAGCTACAGGTCCATTGGTATTGTTGACTATTATACCACGTCCACGTCATGAATACAACCCGCGACCAGCGGCGCTTCACAACCCTACTAGTTGTAAAAAACAAGCAGCGCGTAGGGCAGTAGGAGCGTTGTTCGCGTGTGCGTGGCATAGGTAATCTCCGTGATGGGGGCATAAAATAGGAAATACATGCGGCCGGATTCGAACCGGCGGTGTCCACAAGGGAAGGTCGATTATGAGTCGACTGCTTTCAACCACTCAGCCACACATGCAGAAAGCACACATCTGGGATATGTGTGAGTTTGGAGGGATTCGAACCCTCGACACTGCGCACCGGAAACGCATGCTCTAATCCCCTGAGCTACAAACTCTTATGGGTACAAAAAACCCGACAGCGGCCTCCAGCGGCCTCACTAATCCGCGCGTTGGCTTGTTTTTAACCAGTTTACGGCTTCAATGTAATTTGTTGGGGCGAGACGAATAGCCTCTTTCCAATAATCAGCGGCCTTATCGAACAATAAACGTGCAATTTCAGGTTGTCCTTGTTCGGTTGCTTGTTCGCCACGGAAATGATAAATAACAGCAATGTTATTCAACGCTTGTGGTAAGGACGGGTTCCGCTCTAACGCCTGATAATAGTAGGCAAGAGCACGGCCATGTTCCCCATTACTCGTATGAATCAAGCCGATATTGTACAAAATATAACTTCGGTCATAGGCGTCCGTTTCGTAACGCATGGCTTGGTAATAATTTTGTAACGCTTCGGCATAATCCCCCGCCGATTGCGCAGACATACCGTCGCGATAATACATAAATGCTTGTTTTTCCCGCTGTGACGTGGGAAGCACTTGCAGTAAAATATCAGCAACGACGGTAAAAGTTTTATCAATAAAATTATCGTTTCGTTGTGACTTAGGCATAATATACCTCAAAATAACGACAGTTACACGATCATGCAAAAAAACGCCCGTCTGTTAGTAGTATACCAACTTTACCCCCAACCACAAGTATGTGTTGCTGCGTATGAATCAAACGTGTGTAGAGCCTCTTGCGTTCAAGAGACCATAACACCGGTATCGTGCTTACGCTGAAGCCTTGGCAACTTGGTAACGAGCACGGGCACGTTTTAAGGCGATGTTCGCCTCAACTTTTTGCTTCGCGCCTGCGGCCTGCTCCCATTTTGTTTGCGCTTGCTCATACGCATCTTTTGCCTGGTCAGCATCAATCGTTTCGGCAGATTCTGCTTCGTTTACTAAAATAGTAACTTGGTTGTTTTTAATAAACGCAAAACCAGCCATTAACGCGATGGATTTCCATTCTTTTTGAATACGGACAAGCATAACACCAACTTCAAGCGCAGTCATTAACGGCGCGTGGTTTGTTAACACACCCATTTGGCCCGAGTTTGTCGGTAAAATAATCTCGTCAACCGGAGCATCCCAAAATTGTTGATCCGGTGTTAAAATTCTAACTTGTAATGTCATATTTTTACGAATTAAACTAAAGAACTGCGCATATCCCCCGTCTTGAAGGGGGATGTGCAGCGACGCATGTATACTTATTCTTTACCTTGTAAAGACGCACCTTTTGCGATTGCTTCGTCAAGGCCACCAACTAGGTAGAATGCTTGTTCTGGTAATTCGTCGTATTCACCAGTTAAGATCCCATTAAACCCTTGGATTGTGTCTGCTAAGCTTACATATTTACCAGGCGAACCTGTAAATACTTCTGCAACGAAGAATGGTTGCGATAAGAAACGTTCGATTTTACGAGCACGTGCTACAACTAAACGGTCTTCTTCCGATAACTCGTCTAGACCTAAAATCGCAATAATATCTTGTAATTCTTTGTAACGTTGTAACGTTTGTTTTACGTTTTGAGCACATGAGTAGTGTTCGTCACCAACGATCCACGGCTGAAGCATTGTTGATGTTGAATCCAGCGGGTCTACAGCCGGGTAAATACCTTTTGACGCTAAACCACGAGAAAGTACTGTTGTTGCGTCCAGGTGGGCAAATGTTGTTGCCGGAGCCGGGTCAGTTAAGTCATCCGCTGGTACATAAACAGCCTGAATTGATGTGATCGAACCATCTTTTGTTGACGTGATACGTTCTTGCAAACCACCCATTTCTGTTGCAAGCGTTGGTTGGTAACCTACCGCTGATGGCATACGACCTAAAAGGGCCGATACTTCTGAACCAGCTTGTACGAAACGGAAAATGTTATCAATGAATAATAATACGTCCTGTTTGTTAATGTCACGGAAGTATTCAGCCATTGTTAACGCTGTTAGACCAACACGCATACGCGCACCAGGCGGTTCGTTCATTTGACCGTATACTAACGCTACTTTCGATGCTGATAAGTTGTTTTCGTCAATAACTTTCGACTCTTTCATTTCTTGGTATAAGTCGTTACCTTCACGTGTACGCTCACCTACACCACCGAAAACAGATACACCACCGTGCGCTTTCGCGATGTTGTTGATTAATTCCATGATTAGTACAGTTTTACCTACACCGGCACCACCGAATAAACCAATTTTACCACCACGACGGTATGGCGCTAAAAGGTCAACGACTTTAATACCTGTTTCGAAAATTGATAATTTTGTGTCTAAGTCCACAAATGCTGGGGCACCACGGTGAATTGGTAAACCTTCTTTTGCGTTAACTGGACCCATTTCATCTACAGGCTCACCTAAAACGTTAAAAATACGTCCCAGTGTTGGTTGACCAACCGGTACAGTTAGCGGGTTGCCCGTGTCAAGCACTTCCATACCACGCATTAAACCATCCGTTGCGTTCATTGATACGGCACGAACACAGTAATCACCAAGTAATTGTTGCACTTCACATGTGATTGCTAATTCATCACCTGCCTCGTTTTGGCCTTTTACAACTAGTGCGTTGTAAATACCTGGTACTTTACCTGGTGGGAAAGCAACGTCTAATACAGGACCGATAATTTGCGTAATGCGGCCAACATTTGTTTGTACAGCTGTACTCATAATAGTAAAAACAATAACATTAAGGCATCTCAAATGCGGCAAAAATCCAGCATTGACATACACACGATTTTAAAGATGATAACCACCCGACGTGACTATCAGCTCCTTTTCATACAAAAAAGGTATTTCACAAAATACTTTTTCCATTTTATAGCATACCATTAAATCGGCAAAAGAACAACGCTTGTACGCAACCCGCACGCGTCGCCAGGGGTGTGTCATCTTTTCAACAAATTATCCTGGCATTGGGATATTTTCCCAAGGGGCTTCCCCCGAAGTATCGTTTCCCTTGTATGCGTTTCACAACTAAGTTCGAGATGGATTAGTGTGGTTCCACATAAATATAAAACACCAGAAAATACACCCCGTCGCCGGCTTGTGAGCACAGCTCCGGGATGTAAACATTTAACATAGGTCAAACTCAATCGGCCTGTTAGTGCGTCTCAGCTCAAACGATTGCTCGCCGTACACTTGACGTCTATCAAACGGCTAGTCTTGCCGTGGCCTCAGGAGAGCACTCATCTTGAGGTAGGCTTCTTACTTAGATGCTTTCAGCAATTATCCGTCCCACACATAGCTACCCAGCGTTTCCTGTTGGCACAAGAACTGGCATACTAGTGGTGTGTCCTTCCAGGTCCTCTCGTACTATGGAAGGTTCCTCTCAATGCTCTAACGCTCACACTAGATATGGACCAAACTGTCTTGCGACGTTCTGAACCCAGCTCACGTACCGCTTTCATGGGCGAACAGCCCAACCCTTGGAACCTGCTTCAGCTCCAGGTTGCGATGAGCCGACATCGAGGTGCCAAACCACTCCGTCGATGTGAACTCTTGGGAGTGATCAGCCTGTTATCCCTAGAGTAACTTTTATCCGTTGAGCGACGGCCTTTCCACGCAGCACCGTCGGATCACTAAGGCCAGCTTTCGCTCCTGCTCGACTTGTCGGTCTTGCAGTCAAGCTCCCTTCTGCCTTTACGCTCTACGGCTAATTTCCGTCTAGCCTGAGGGAACCTTTGCGCGCCTCCGTTACCTTTTAGGAGGCTATTGCCCCAATAAAACTGCCCACCAGAAACTGTCTTGTGTCCTGATTCAAGGAGCACAATTAGAAATCTAGCTCGTTAAGAGTGGTCTCTCAATGATGGCTCCAACTTCCCCGGAGAAAAGTCTTCAACGCCTCCCACCTAGGCTGCGCAAAACGAGCCCAATTTCAATTCCAAGCTACAGTAAAGCTTCATAGGGTCTTTCTGTCCCAGTGTAAGTAATCCGCATCTTCACGGATATGTCTATTTCGCCGGGTCTCTCTCCGAGACAGTGCCCAGATCGTTACGCCTTTCGTGCGGGTCGGAACTTACCCGACAATGAATTTCGCTACCTTAGGACCGTTATAGTTACGGCCGCCGTTCACCGGGGCTTCGGTCGTCAGCTTCTTCGTATGAATAACCAACTTCCTTGACCGTCCGGCACTGGGCAGGCGTCAGCCCCCATAGATTGTCTTACGACTTTGCGGAGACCTGTGTTTTTGGTAAACAGTCGGCTGGGCCTGGTCACTGCGGCCCTTGTTACAGGGCACCCCTTCTCCCGAAGTTACGGGGCTATTTTGCCGAGTTCCTTAGAGAGAGTTCTCCCGCGCCCCTTGGTATTCTCTACCTACCTACCTGTGTCGGTTTCGGGTACAGGTTCATTGATCACGTATGTAGTTCGAGCTTTTCTAGGAAGAAAGATTCTTTACATTAAGTACCAGATTGATACGCTTGCGAACAAACATACCAAAAACTAATACTGCATCACGGCTCCGCTCTAGACAAGTTTTTCTTCTTGCTATCAACACCTCGCACGTTTACACCAAATACCGATCTTGGCTAATGTGAACCACCTTCGTCCCTCGGTACTGCGATCAATCAAGCACAGGAATATTAACCTGTTTGCCATCGACTACGCCTTTCGGCCTCGCCTTAGGACCTGGCTAACCCTCCATGGACGAGCCTAGTGAAGGAACCCTTAGGTTTTCGGGGCATTGGATTCTCACCAATGTTTTCGCTACTCAAACTGACATTCTCACTTCTGGAGTGTCCACGAGACCTTACGAGCTCGCTTCACCCACCCCAGAACGCTCCCCTACCGATACTGATGTGCATCAGTATCCCACAGCGTCGGCAGATAACTTAGTCCCGTACATTTTCGGCGCGAAGACGCTCCACCAGTGAGCTATTACGCACTCTTTAAAGGATGGCTGCTTCTAAGCAAACCTCCTGGTTGTTTCTGCATCTTCACCTCCTTTGCCACTTAGCTATCATTTAGGGGCCTTAGCTGGTGATCTGGGCTGTTTCCCTCTCGACTATGCAGCTTCTCCCGCACAGTCCCACTGGATAACAGAAGTCATGCCTAGTATTCTTAGTTTGCCTAGATTTGGTACAGCTCTCGCCGCCCGCACCTAAACAGTGCTTTACCCCTAGACAGATCCATTGTTATCCGCTGCGCCTCAACGCATTTCGGGGAGAACCAGCTAGCTCCAAATTCGATTGAAATTTCATCCCTAACCACAACTCATGGCACAATTTTTCAACATTGAGGCCTTCGACCCTCCACATAGTGTTACCTAAGTTTCAGTCTGGTCATGGTTAGATCATCTGGGTTCGGGTCCATAAGAAGTGACCGGGGTCGCCCTATTCAGACTCGCTTTCGCTCTGGCTTCGGACGTTTCAGGTCCTTAACCAAGCCACTCCCTATAAGTCGCCAGTCCATTCTTCCAAAGGTACGCAGTCAAGTCTTACGACTCTCCTACAGATTGTCAGCTTACGGTTTCATGTTCTATTTCACTCCCCGTCAGGGGTTCTCTTTCACCTTTCCCTCGCGGTACTTGTTCACTATCGGTCACTCAGGAGTATTTAGCCTTACGAGGTGGTCCTCGCTGATTCACACGGGATTTCACGTGCCCCATGCTACTCGGGATAAGAAAAACAAAATTGTAAGTTTTTCGATTACAGGACTTTCACCTTCTATGGTGCAGGATTCAGCTGCTTCATCTAAACTTAATCAATCTCGTGTACACTGTGTGTACCATTTCCTCCCACGACCCCACAGTTACAAAGTAACTATGGTTTAGGCTGGTCCCGTTTCGCTCGCCGCTACTCAGGGAATCGCGTTTGCTTTCTTCTCCTCTGGCTACTAAGATGTTTCAATTCACCAGGTTGTCTCTACCTTCTCTATGAATTCAAGAAGGAGTAGTATAGGTTGCCCTATTCGGGAATCTTCGACTCACAGCTTGTTTCCAGCTCCTCGAAGCATTTCGTCGGTTTCCACGCCCTTCATCGTCTCTGAATGCCTAGGTATCCCCCGTAAGCCTTAGGTTATTTGACCTTCCACAAAAGACTCTACCTTTTACAAAAGATAAAGTCAAGTAATTTCACTTGAATGCAATTCAAGTG